AGAAAGCCCCAAGGTTGCCATATTCTAGGAGCCCAAACTATGTGATCGACTACATCCTCCGCTAACTGTTGCGGGTCGGTGCCTTCTGCCCATTCTTTAAACTCCGATTCGTAGAGAAATCTACGATCAAAGATAGAACGAGATCCATTTTCCATCATCTCTAGGGGATTCCTCGGTTCGGGCCGAAGAAGCGAGGATCCCACCAGAGCGCCTTCTACTACTTCTAATAGGCCATCAACTAGACCAGAATCCGTCTCAACGAGTCTATAAGAAGTGATCCAATTTTTTTCATCGGGTCCGGGTAGAGACCAAAGATCTTGAGCGACCGATCCGGCAGAACAACTCAAAAGATAAAGAAGTATCGTTAATTTCTTCATGCTCGTTCCAAGTTCGAAGAACCATTTGTACAAATAAGGATCCCCTTCGTAACATGATTGCTTCTTCATATAGATAGATATAGGATCTATAAGGCAGCAATTATTTATAAGTACATTTTGTGCAACAGCCCTTCCTATCTGATAGAAAAGGATCCCATGATCCGGAACCGGTCTTACGTGCGCTCGCAACTCCCAAGTTTGTCTATGAAGAGCGAATCGAATTGTATTAGTGTCTATAATTGATTTCTTCTGTGTAATACTAATCGATAGGGCCTCATTGGTAATTGCTACAAGATCTCGTGCATTGTAACCCATGGCTATGGACCCGAATCCATTAGTATGGAACATTTTCTTTTCCAAGTGAAATCCCCTAGTATACGAAAGGGTGAAAACGTGCTTTCGTTGTTGTGGAATAAGAAGCCTTCGTATCTTAATGCATGTATTTAATTTATTCGGAGCTATTAGAGCGGGATCCACTTTTTGGGGAATATGAGTCGAAGCAATAACAAGAATATCTCTAGTGGACCGTCTTTCACAATACCCGGAGAGATAGTTCAATAATAAACCGAGGGACTCCGACTCATCCACATACAGATCATGAATGTTTGGAATCCATACTATGCAAGGAGACATTGTTCTTGCCAATTCGAATTGTAAGTTGATAGAAGCTAGGTTGATTTCCAACCCGATGATATACCTAAGTATCTCATCATCCACCGTATACTCCTCCCTCAGCTTCGGGTCCGAGTCCAAGTTCGAATAGTCACGATCATCAATATCATCCGCATCTCTAAGCGCATCCATATATTCCTTAGCAGGATCGCTATCATTATCAATCCCATCAATATCCACATCATCAAGCGCTTCCATATAGTCCTCAGGATCGAGATCATCAATAACTATTTTCAAACCCAGCTTGTTCAGAAATACCGTAATGAAAGGAAGATAGGAGTTTGTCGCTAGGGATTTGACCAAATAGGATCGTCCAGTTCCTATAGGACCTATCACTAAAATACCCCTAGAGGGGGATAGCGCTAGGCGGAACGAAAAAGGTTTCGGGTTTCCATGAGATGGGAAATGAAAACGATTAGCCCCACACGAGGTTTGTGAATAAGTGATTGTCTGATAATGAGCAAGGAATATCCGTCTTTCTGCTAAACAGGATGTATTGAACTCATAATTCATTAGATCCTTTTGATGAATGTCAACTAAGTATCGTAAGTAAATTGCTCCCGCTTGTTCAAACATTTGATAACCATAGTCACTCTTTACTAAACGATCAATATGAGTCAGACTCCATAGAATTTGATCAATCCCTTTTTCTGGCCTTAGGGTGGAGAAATGAAACGAGTAAACTCTCTCTTCATCCAAAAACCAATCACAGGTCTCGATCCAGGATTCTATTTCATCATGAGTCGGAAACCTTTGCCCTTTTCTTATCCATGAATAGATCTCTTTACTTGTATGACTTAGATATCTCGTATTTCTCGAAAAAGTGATTCGATTGATGGGATTTGGTATGATACTTATGAGATCGATGAGATTGAAAAATATCTTCTGTAGAAATTTGACCCCATAAGCGGGACCACCAACAAATAGCGCAAAACCCAGTATTTCCGCTAGAAAATCTTCTAATTGTTCCCGAGCAACTAGAAAGAAATTCTTTAACCAGAAAGAATTCGGTTCAGGTTTAGGATACCCATCCACAAGTTTGTACACCTCAATCGTGTATGATGGAATCGTCAAAGATTTTATACTCTCGAACTCTGTCTGTAACTCACTAGAGTCTAGGGAAACAGAGAAAAGAAGTACCTGAACGAGACATCCAGCAAGAAGAAGAAGTAAAAGGCTTGAATAGAGGAACTCCCGAATATTTGGCGAGCTCAGATGTGTCGATATCAATGGTGACTCATTATTTCGATGAATCATTTCTTCGACCCGAAGAAGCCTACGGAAACACTTCCACGAAATATCACTTGAAATCTCACTTATCGGTGTCCACAATCCCCACAATTTGAGCTTAAGAGCTCGCCATTTTAGCTTAAGAATTCGCCATGCTGATCTGTGCATAATATAATGAAAAATGGATACAAATTTGTGACTGCTACTTAGCATCGGCAATA